TATTCTTTATATTAATATTTATTTAATCAAAATAAATTACAAAAGTCAATATAATTTATTGCCTTTATTATAAAAATTTATACAAATTATAATACTAAAAAAAATGATGTAATCTTAGCAAAAACGGTTGACAAGTTTTGAATCCTATAGAAAAGGGGTAAAAAAAACCTCTAAATTCTTGAAAATATTTTTAACTTTTCAATTTTTGCGTTTCACCTGTTTTTGGGAGAGATTGATTTACATTCAATTTTTTTTTACAAGTAAGAAATTTTTGTCAATAAAAATTTAATATTACAATAATCAATATTAATTTAATATATAATAAATATTTAATATATATATAGATCATATAATGTGTGTTAGGTATTTCTATGTATATATTAATATATTAATTAATAATAATTAAATTAATATATAATAATTTATTAGATTAGATTAATTAAGTAATGATTTTATAATATAATGCACTATATTAATTAACAAAGTTTTACTTGAAGAATCCATAATAAGGATTAATTAGAATTTATTAGTTTCGGTAAAATATATATATATTTATAAATGTATTATTGATTTATAAATATATATATTAATAATATGTAATTATCTATAATGACAATAATATTAATTAAATTAAAATATAAGAGTTATATTTTAATTTAATTAATTTATTAATTAATAAGAAATTTATTATATATATATATATTTTTATATAAAAATTAAAAATTTTTAATAATATATATATATATAAATTTATATATTAATAAATATTTTTATTTTTAAAAAAAAATAAAAAAAAAAAAAAAAAATATATTTTATATATTTTTTAATTTTTATTTAAATTTTTTAAATTTAAATAAAATTTATTTTTTTTTTTTATAATATTTAAATGTTTTATTTTTTATATATATAATAAATTATTGTTAATTTTTTTATTTTTAAAGAATATTTTTACTAATTTATATTTAACTTGATATTTTATTATATTAAATTTAATTTTAATTATATTTTATTTTTATTTTAATAAAGTTTAAAAAAAAATTTATTTGGGCAGAAAAAATTTTATATTTAATTATTAATAAATTTTATTAATATATTAAAGCTTTTTATGACAATCAATTTTTAAATTGATTTATAAATATTAGTTTTAATATTTATTGTTTAATATTTTATTATTAAATGTCATAAAATTAAATTATCCTAATATTTTAATTATAATATAATTTAATTTATCGAAATTAATTAAAATCTACTGAACGATAGTATAAATTTTGATTGTGGAGATTAATTTGGGGAGTAAGTTTGTTTTTTTTTTATTAATTTCAAATAAATTAATAGTTTATAAAATTTTATTTTTATTTTTACATAGTTTAAAAAATTGTTTAAATAATTTTTTAGTATTAGATATATTTTTGATTTTTAAAAATTAATTTTCTATATTTTTATATTTAAATAAAAATTATTTTATTTGTAAATATTTTTTTTATTTTAATTTATTTTATTGAATATTTTAAATTAAATTTATTTTATGTTTTAAAAAATAAAGTTTAATTCTAGTTTAAAGATTTATTTAATTTTTTTTTTACATGTAAATTTTTGTATGAATATTAGTTAAATTTTAAAAATTTAATTAAAGTGATTTATTCGCAGTATTTAATTTTAATAATTTAAGAAATTAAGAATTAGAAATAAATTTTAATATTAACAAATTTTGTGCCAGCAGTTGCGGTTATACAAAAGATATAAATGAATTTTATTAGTAAATAATTATATGAATTATTGATAAATTAAAATAGTATTTATTAGGTGAAATTTTAAATATTAAATTAATTTATAAAAAAGTTTTTATTATTATGAAATTTATATTTAAACTAGGATTAGATACCCTATTATTTTAAATGTAAAAAGTTTTACTTAAGTAGTATTAGTTATGTTCTTGAAATTTAAAGATTTTGGCGGTATTTTAGTCTATTTAGAGGAACCTGTTCTATAATTGATAATCCACGATTAACTTTACTTATTTTATAAATTTGTATACCGTCGTTATTAGAAAATTTTAGCAGAAAATAAATTTTTAGTATTTTAAATTAAAAAATATATCAGATCAAGGTGCAGTATATATTTAAGAAGAAATGGGTTACAATAAATTTATTTATACGGATTAAAGTAAGAATAAACTTTATGAAGGTGGATTTAATAGTAATAAAATTTAATTAAATTTTATGATTTTAGCTCTAAAATATGTACATATCGCCCGTCGCTCTTATTATAAGGTAAGATAAGTCGTAACATAGTAGATGTACTGGAAAGTGTATCTAGAATGAACAAATTAGAGCTTGTTTTAGTAAAGCATTTTATTTACATTAAAAAGTTGTTGTGCAAATCAATATAATTTGAGATCAAAAATTTATTATTAAATGTTTATTTTTTTTGTTTAATAAAAGCAATTTTATTAATTTATTTTTTAAGTATATTTTATAGAAAAAATTTTGTTAATTATAGTTTATTTGTATTGTAAAAGATAATTGAAATATTATATTAATTATTTAAAAGTAGAATTTAATTTTTGTACCTTGTGTATCAGGGTTTATTAAATAAATATTAATTATTTTAATTTTCTCGATTTTAAGAGAGCTAATAAAATATTTTTTTTATTGTAAAAAAACTATTTAAAATATTTTATTGGTAATGAAACGTTATTCGTTCTTAAAAATATCTAGTTTATTTAGAAATGAATTTAATTCAGATATTTTAATTTTAATAATTTAATTTATTAATTTATTAAATTTTAATATTAATAATTAAAGGGATGAGCTTTTAATTAAAAATTCATAAGTTGAATAATAATTTTAAAAAATGTAAGTTTAGAAATATCTATCAATAATAATTTGTTATAATTAATTTAATATTAAAATATTATTTTATATAACTTTGAATTTTTTATAAATAAATAATTTTTAATTTTATAAAATTAGATATAATGATAGAATTAGTATATATTTAAAATATTTAAATAATAATATAAAAAAGATTATTTAAAGGAATTCGGCAAAAATTTTACTCGCCTGTTTAACAAAAACATGTCTTTTTGATATATATATAAAGTCTAGCCTGCCCACTGAAATTTTTAAATGGCCGCAGTAATTTGACTGTGCAAAGGTAGCATAATCATTAGTTTTTTAATTAAAAGCTCGTATGAAAGGCTGGACGAAGTAAAATCTGTCTCTATTTAATTTAAATTAGAATTTAATTTTTAAGTTAAAAAGCTTAAATATTAATAAAAGACGAGAAGACCCTATAGAGCTTTATAATTTGTTTAGTATAATTAATTAAGTTTAATTTAGGTTTTATTAATATAATTATTATATTGGGGTAATAGGAAGATTAAATAAATTCTTTTTTTTTATTTACATTGATTTATGATATAATGATCCATTTTTAATGATTATAAGATTAAGTTACCTTAGGGATAACAGCGTAATTTTTTTAGAGAGTTCATATCGATAAAAAAGTTTGCGACCTCGATGTTGGATTAAAGATTAGTTTAGGTGTAGAAGTTTAAATTTTTGGTCTGTTCGACCATTAAATCTTTACATGATCTGAGTTCAGACCGGTGTAAGCCAGGTCGGTTTCTATCTTTATTAAATTAAAATATTTTAGTACGAAAGGACCAAATATTTAATATATTTATATTTATATTTTGAATATTATTATTATTTTGGCAGATTAGTGCAATGAATTTAGAATTCATATATGTAATTATTTTACAGATAATACTTGTTTTATATAGATTTTATTTTTTCTTTAATTTGTATATTATTGTTAATTATTTGTGTTTTAGTAGGGGTTGCTTTTTTAACTCTTTTAGAACGAAAAGTATTAGGTTATATTCAAATTCGTAAAGGGCCTAATAAAGTTGGATTTATAGGGATTCCTCAACCTTTTTGTGATGCAATTAAATTATTTTCTAAAGAACAAACTTATCCTTTATTATCTAATTATATTATATATTATTATTCTCCTATTATAAGATTATTCCTTTCTTTATTGTTATGAGTAATTATTCCTTATTTTTTAATTTTGTTTTCTTTTAGATTAGGGATGTTATTTTTTTTAGCTTGTACTAGTCTAGGGGTTTATACTGTAATAATTGCAGGTTGATCTTCTAATTCAAGTTATTCTTTATTGGGAGGTTTACGTGCAGTTGCTCAAACTATTTCTTATGAAGTTAGATTAGCTTTAATTCTAATATCTTTTATAATTCTAATTGAAAGCTTTAGATTAATAGAATTTATACAATATCAAAAGTTTATTTGAATAATTTTTTTGTCTTTACCATTAGGGTTTGTTTGATTTGTGTCTAGATTAGCTGAAACTAATCGCACTCCTTTTGATTTTGCTGAGGGAGAATCTGAATTAGTTTCAGGGTTTAATGTTGAATATAGAAGAGGAGGGTTTGCTTTAATTTTTTTATCTGAATATTCAAGAATTTTATTTATAAGAATATTATTTTGTGTAATATTTTTAGGTAGAGATTTAATATCAATTTTATTTTTTTTAAAGGTTGTTTTTTTGGCTTTTTCATTTATTTGAGTACGAGGGACTTTACCTCGTTATCGATATGATAAGTTAATATATTTAGCTTGAAAAAGATTTTTACCTTTATCATTAAATTATTTATTTTTATATATGGGTATAAAAATATTGTATTTTTCTTTATTAATTTAGTGAATTATTTTTAGTAAAAGTTAATAGAAGGTTTAGCGTCTTTATTATGTTTTCAAAACATATACTTATATCAAGTTCATTAACTAATTATATAGTAAATTATCTCATATTTTTATGATTAAAGGATTGATAATAAAATAAATAAAATAAAGTACTGTTAAAATTTGTCCGGTTAAAATATAAGGATCTTCAACTGGTCGTATTCCAATTCATGTTAATAAAATTACAATAATAAGGAAAAATCAAAATAAAATTTGATTAATAGGGTAAAATTTTATACTTTGAAAATTTCTTATTCTATAAAATGGTAAAATTATTAAAATTAAAATTGATATAACTAATGCAATTACCCCCCCTAATTTATTAGGAATAGAACGGAGAATAGCATAAGCAAATAAAAAATATCATTCTGGTTGAATATGGATAGGAGTAACTAATGGGTTTGCTGGTGTAAAGTTATCTGGATCTCCTAAATAATAAGGATTTAATAAAGTAAGGGTTGTTAATATTATTAATAATAAAATAAATCCTATTAAATCTTTAAATGAAAAATAAGGATGAAAAGGAATTTTATCAATATTTCTATTTAATCCTAATGGGTTATTTGATCCAGTTTGATGTAAAAATAATAAATGAATTATTACTATTGCAATAACAATAAAAGGTAATAAAAAGTGGATTGTAAAGAATCGAGTTAAAGTTGCATTGTCAACAGCAAATCCTCCTCAAACTCATTGAACTAATATAGTACCTAAATATGGGATAGCTGATAATAAATTTGTGATTACTGTTGCTCCTCAAAATGATATTTGACCTCATGGAAGAACATATCCTATAAAAGCAGTTCCTATAACTAAAAATAAAATAATAACTCCTACTATTCATGTATGAGTAAATTTATAGGATCCATAGTATATTCCTCGGCCAATATGAAGATAAATGCAAATAAAAAAAAAGGAAGCTCCATTAGCATGAAGAGTTCGTAAAAATCATCCATAATTTACATCACGGCAGATATGGCTAATACTATTAAAAGCTATATCAATATTTGCGGTATAATGTATAGCTAAAAATAATCCTGTTGTAATTTGAATCACTAAACATAATCCTAATAACGATCCAAAATTTCATCATAATGAAATATTAGTTGGAGTTGGTAAATCAATAAGAGCCCCATTTGCAATTTTTAATAAAGGATGATTAATTCGTATAGGTTTATTCATTAAAATTTTTGTCGTAATGGACCATAATTAATATCAGTAATTTTTACTACTGCGATTAATGTTAAAAATAAATAATTTACTAATATTAATGTAATTATATTATTAGGAGTGTTATAAATTATATTTAAGCTAATTAAGTTTTCATTTTTTAATATTAATATATCATTAATTATTTCCATTATATTAGAATTTTTAAATAATGGGTTTATAAATATATAATCAATAAAAAAATAAGATAATGTTATAATTGAAATTATAATTATAATAAAAATAGATATTTTTACTGAAAAATTAAATATTTCATTAGAAGCTAGTCTTGTCATATAAATAAATAATACAAGTATTCCCCCAATTATTACTAAGAATAAAATATAAGAAAATCAATAAGAATAAGAGTATATGCCTGATATTAATGCAATTAGTAAGGTTTGAATCAATAAAATTAGTCCTATTGATATAGGATGATTTAAAAATATAAATGTAATTGTTATTGTTAATCTTAATAATAATAATAAATAATAAATACAGAGAATAGTTTAATAAAAATATTAATTTTGGAGATTAATGACAAAAGATTACTTTTTTCTCTGAAGTTTTAAAAGAATATTTCTTATGTTTGATTTACAAGACCAATATTTTAAATTAAATTATTAAAACTTATTATTTATATGTTAAATGTTTTAGGCTTTATATTTATATTTTTTACAGGTATAATAGTGTTTTCTTCTAAACGAAAACATTTACTTTTAATGTTATTGAGTTTAGAATTTATTATTTTATCTTTATATATATTAATATTTATTTATTTATCTATATTTAGTTATGAATATTATTTTAGTATATTATTTTTAACTTTTTGTGTATGTGAAAGTGTTTTAGGATTATCTATTTTAGTTTCTTTAATTCGAACACATGGAAATGATTTTTTTTTTTCAATAAATATATTATGTTAAAATTTTTATTTATAATATTATTTATAATTCCTTTATGTTTTAAAAAAAATAGTTTTTGATTGAATCAATCAATATATTTTATTATAAGTTTTATATTTATAATAATAGGAAGATTTAATTATTTATGAATAAATATTAGATATTTTTTTGGGTCTGATTTATTATCTTTTGGATTAATTTTATTAAGTTTTTGAATTTGTTCTTTAATAATTATAGCTAGAGAGTCTATCAATAAAAGGGATTTTTTTATGAATTTTTTTTTATTTATATTATTAATATTATTATTATTTTTATATTGTACATTTAGATCTATAAATTTATTTTTATTTTATTTTTTTTTTGAGTGTAGTTTAATTCCCACTTTAATTTTAATTATAGGGTGAGGATATCAACCGGAACGGCTTCAAGCTGGGATTTATTTATTATTTTATACTTTATTTGCTTCTTTGCCAATAATAATTGGAATTTTTTATTATTATAACAATTATATAACATTAGATTTTTTCTTTTTTAATAATTTATATTATTTTAATATGTATATATATATTTGTATGATTTTTGCTTTTTTAGTTAAAATACCTATGTATATGGTTCATTTATGATTACCTAAAGCTCATGTTGAAGCTCCTGTTTCTGGTTCAATAATTTTAGCTGGAATTATATTAAAATTAGGGGGATACGGATTATTACGGGTATTAAGAATATTTTTATTTATTGGAATATCGATATCTACTTTATTTGTAAGAATTAGATTAGTTGGGGGAATACTTGTGAGTTTAATTTGTTTGCGACAAACAGATCTAAAATTATTAATTGCTTATTCTTCTGTTGCTCATATAGGATTAGTTTTAGGAGGTATTATAACTTTTAATTATTGGGGATTTTGTGGTTCTTATATAATAATAATTGCTCATGGGTTATGTTCTTCAGGTTTGTTTTGTTTAGCCAATATTTCTTATGAACGAATAAATAGTCGTAGAATATTTATAAATAAGGGATTAATAAATTTAATACCTAGTATAACTTTATGGTGATTTTTATTAAGTTCTTCTAATATAGCTGCTCCTCCTTCAATAAATTTAATAGGAGAAATTAGATTATTAAATAGATTAATTTCTTGAACTTGAGTATCAATTTTTATTTTAATGTTTTTATCATTTTTTAGAGCTGTATATACTTTATATTTATATTCGTATAGCCAACATGGAAAAATTTATTCAGGTAAATTTGCTTGTTCTTCAGGATATATCCGAGAGTATTTATTATTATTTTTACATTGATTTCCTTTAAATTTATTAATTGTTAAAAGAAATTTTTTTATGTTATGAATTTAAATTTAAGTAATTTAATATAAAATTTTGATTTGTGATGTCAAATATATAAGTATAAATCTTATCTTAGATCATTAATATTATTTCAATTTGTATTATTAGTTCTGTTAGTTTATTTATTATTAGAATAAGATTGTTTTGTTTAAGTTTAAAGTTTTTATTGTTAGATTTTACAATTTTTATTGAGTGGGAATTATTAAGTTTAAATTCTAGTTCAATTGTAATGAGTGTATTATTTGATTGAATATCTTTAATATTTATAAGTTTTGTTTTATTTATTTCTTCGATAGTAATTTTTTATAGAGATCAATATATAGAGGGGGATTTAAATATTAATCGATTTATTATATTAGTTTTAATATTTGTATTTTCTATAATATTATTAATTATTAGTCCTAATTTAATTTCAATTTTATTAGGATGGGATGGATTAGGATTAGTTTCATATTGTTTAGTTATTTATTATCAGAATGTAAAATCTTATAATGCGGGAATATTAACAGCATTAATAAATCGAATTGGGGATGTAATATTATTAATAGCTATTTCTTGAATATTAAATTATGGAAGATGAAATTATATTTTTTATATGGATTATATAAAAAATGATTTATATATACAAATTATTGGTTTATTAGTTATAGTAGCAGCAATAACTAAAAGTGCTCAGATTCCTTTTTCTTCATGATTACCTGCTGCTATAGCAGCCCCTACCCCTGTTTCTGCTTTAGTTCACTCTTCTACTTTAGTTACAGCAGGGATTTATTTATTAATTCGGTTCAATGTGATTTTAAATGAAAATTTATGTTTATTTTTATTATTAATTGCTACTTTAACTATATTTATAGCTGGGTTAGGAGCTAATTTTGAATTTGATTTAAAAAAAATTATTGCTCTATCAACTTTAAGTCAATTAGGTTTAATAATAAGAATCTTATCTATAGGAAATTATAAATTAGCTTTTTTTCATTTATTAACTCATGCATTATTTAAAGCTTTATTATTTATATGTGCTGGGGCTATTATTCATAATTTGAAAGATATGCAAGATATTCGTTTTATAGGAAATTTAATAGTTCAAATACCTCTTACTTGTATTTGTATAAATGTATCTAATTTAGCTTTATGTGGGATACCTTTTTTAGCTGGGTTTTATTCTAAGGATTTAATTTTAGAAATTGTTTGTATGGATTTTGTAAATATATTTATTTTTTTTATATTTTTTATTTCTACAGGATTGACTGTATGTTATTCTTTTCGTTTATGTTATTATTCTATTACTGGTGATTTTAATTTTTATTCTTTTCATTCATTAAATGATGAAGGTTGAGTTATATTAAAAAGTATATTAATTATATTAATTTCTGTAATTTTTATAGGAAGAATATTAAGATGATTTATTTTTCCAACTCCTATTATAATTTGTTTACCTATTGAGTTAAAAACATTAGCTTTAACTGTTAGTGTAATTGGGGCTTGATTAGGATATGAATTATCTAAATTTTCTATTAGATGATTAAGTAATTCTTTAAAATTTTATCAGTATAGATATTTTTTTGGATTTATATGATTTATACCAAATATTTCAACTTTTTCAATAAATTATGTACCTTTATTAATAAGTTATAATTTATATAAAAGTTTTGATCAAGGATGAAATGAATATTTTGGGGGTCAAGGAATATATGAAAATATGAAAAAAAATTCAATCTTTTTTCAATTTTTGCAAAATAATAACATAAAGATTTATTTAATTTTGATTGTTTTGTGATTAGTAATATTATTAATTTTTATATTTATTTATTTAAATAGCTTATTTTTAGAGCATAATATTGAAGATATTAAGGAAATTATTATAATTTTTAAGTATTTATAAAAATAAAATATTTTATTTTTACAGTGAAAATGTAATGTTTTAAGTTAAACTATATAAATTAGAAATATAAACGGAATTTAACCGCTAAAGAAAAAAGTTAGCAGCTTTCTCTTGATCATCATATTTCTTTAATTGGAATAAAGATTCAATGATATCATTAACAGTGATATGCCTCTATTTGGCTTCAATTAATATAAATAAGGGTATTTAAAATACCAAATTTTTAGGTCGAAACTAAATGTAATGTTTTACTTCTTATTTTAAGATAAGTTGGTATTCCAACACTTTTTGAATGCAAATCAAATGTTATTTTTAACTATTATCCTAATTTGCTCAATTTAAAGCTCCTTGATTTCATTCATGATATAGACCAATTAGTAAAATAAATAGAAAAAAAAATCTTACTATTAACCAAGATATTAAGTTAGAAATTTTTATAATTATAATTATAGGTATCAGTAAAGCAATTTCTACATCAAAAATTAAAAAAATTACTGCAATTAAGAAAAATTGTAATCTGAAAGGTAATCGAGCAGAATTTTTTGGGTCAAATCCACATTCAAAAGGAGAATTTTTTTCCCGGTCTATAAAGGTTTTTTTTGATAAGATATTAGCTAAAAATATTACTACTATTGAAATTACTATAATAATACTTCTTATAATAAAAATAAGGAAAATTATTTATACTAAAAATAGTTAGACCATTTGATTGGAAGTCAAATATACTGATTATACTATATAAATTAATTAACTACCTCATCAGTAAATTGAAATATATAAAAATAATCATACTACATCAACAAAATGTCAGTATCATGCTGCAGCTTCAAACCCAAAATGGTGAATTGAAGAGAAATGATTAAAATAGTGTCGAATTAAACATACAAGTAAAAAAGTGGTTCCAATAATTACATGTAAACCATGAAATCCCGTAGCTATAAAAAAAGTTGATCCATAAACTGAATCAGCAATTGTAAAAGGAGATTCAATGTATTCAAATGCTTGTAGAATTGTAAAGTAAATTCCTAATAATACTGTAAATAACAATCCTTGTAAAGCTTGACTGTAATTATTTTCCATTAAGCTATGATGAGCTCATGTGACTGTAATTCCTGAAGTTAATAAAATTAATGTATTTAATAATGGAATTTGAAAAGGATTAAAAGTTTCAATTCCTATTGGAGGTCATATATTTCCAAGTTCAATTGCTGGTGATAAACTTCTATGGAAAAATCCTCAAAAAAAAGAAAGAAAAAAGAATACTTCTGAAGTAATAAATAAAATTATTCCCCATCGTAATCCTATTGTAACAACATAGGTATGAAGGCCTTGAAAAGTCCCTTCTCGGGTGATATCTCGTCATCATTGAATTATTGTTAAAATAGTAATTAATATACCAATTATTAAAAGATTTATATTATATTGATGAAATCATTTTACTAATCCTCTTACTGTTATTATTGCCCCTAAAGCTCCCGTTAAAGGTCATGGGCTATAATCTACTAAATGATAAGGATGATTTGAATGTGTTGACATTAGTTGATTAAATTACTTCTCTTGAATAAAGTGTTCTTAAGATTGCAAATACATATGATTGAATAATTGAAACTGCAAATTCTAAAGTTAATAATAAAATTTGTACAATAATTAATAAGGACATTAAAGATGAATTTATTATAGGTCCTGTATTTCCTAATAAAGTTAGTAATAAATGTCCAGCAATTATATTTGCGGCTAATCGAACTGCTAAAGTTCCTGGGCGAATTATATTACTAATTGATTCAATACATACTATAAAAGGTATTAAAATTGGGGGAGTTCCTTGGGGAACTAAATGAGCAAATATATGTTGAGTATTATTAATTCATCCAAATAATATAAAACTTAATCATAAAGGTAAAGCTAAAGATAGTGTTATTGATATATGACTTGAACTTGTGTAAATATATGGAAATAATCCTATAAAATTATTAAATAAAATAAATGAAAATAAAGAGATAAAAATAAAGGTTCTCCCCCTTCGATTATAAGGGCCTAATAATGTTTTAAATTCTTTATGTAAAGTTAATAAAATGTTAATTCAAATAATATTAAATCGTGAAGGAATAAATCAATAAGTTATTGGAATTAATAATAATCCTATAATTGTACTTATTCAATTTAAAGATAAATTTAAAATATTTGTTGATGGATCAAATGATGAAAATAAGTTTGTTATCATTTTCAATTTAAAATTTTATTAGTATAATTATTACTTAAATTTCTTTTAAGATTTTTAATTAAAAATATATAGTAATTTAAAAAATTAAATAAAAAGAAAATAAATGTAAATATTAAGTATAGAAATAATCAATTTATTGGGGCTATTTGTGGTATTAAAGAATATTAATTAATTAATGATTTCAGTTTGACATTCTAATGTTATGTATTTAACTAATTCTTTTTATTTAAAATAGTTTTTAATTTTATAAAGTTTTAATATATTTAGTTAAAATTTAATTTAAAAAATAAAATCTAAATAAAACAAGTATTCCTTATCTCATCAGAAGTAGTTGCTAATTTACTATGAAGTGGTTTAAGAGACCAATACTTGCTTTCAGTCATCTAATGAATTTTCACTTATTTTAGTGATTCATTTCACAAATGTGTTAGTTGGAACACTTTCAATTACAATAGGCATAAATCTATGATTAGCCCCACAAATTTCTGAACATTGTCCATAAAATAATCCTGATCGATTTATAAAAAAATTAGATTGATTTAATCGTCCCGGAGTAGCGTCAATTTTTACCCCTAAAGCTGGGATAGTTCATGAATGAATCACATCTATTGCTGTCACTAAAACTCGAATTTGAGTATTAAAAGGTAATACAATTCGATTATCTACATCTAATAATCGAAATCCATTAATATCTAATTCATTTGTTGGAATTATATATGAATCAAATTCAAGTTTTTTAAAATCTGAATATTCATAGCTCCAATATCATTGATGGCCAATAGATTTTAATGTAATTGAAGGGTTTCTAACTTCATCTAATAGATATAATAATCGTAAAGAAGGTAAAGCAATAAAAACTAAAGTAATAGCTGGGAGAACAGTTCAAATTACTTCAATTGTTTGTCCTTCTAATAAATAACGATTAATATATTTGTTAAAAAATAAAGCTACTATTAGATATCCAACTAATATAGTAATTATTGTTAAGATTATTATTGTATGATCATGAAAAAATGTAAGTTGTTCTATAAGAGGGGAAGCACTATCTTGTAAGCTTAGGTTAGACCATGTTGCCATTTTCTAATAAAAGTAAATAACTTTATATATGAAGCTTAAATTCATTGCACTAATCTGCCATATTAGAAATTAGATAGTATCGGTAATTCAGAATATCTATGTTCAGCCGGAGGATAATTTTGGAATCATTCAATAGAAGTTGATATTTGATTAGAGAAAATCACTAAACGTTGTGAAACAAAACTTTCTCAAATAATATAAATTAATAAAAGTACTCCAATAAAAGAAATTGTAGAACCAATTGATGAAACAATATTTCATGATGTATATGCATCAGGATAATCTGAGTATCGTCGAGGTATTCCATTTAAACCTAAAAAATGTTGGGGAAAAAATGTTAAATTTACTCCAATGAATATAATAATAAATTGAATTTTTAATAATTTATCATTTATTCTTAATCCTGTGAATAAAGGAAATCATTGAATAAATCCTGCTATAATTGCAAATACAGCTCCTATTGATAATACATAATGGAAATGGGCAACAACATAATATGTATCATGAAGAATAATATCGATAGAAGAATTAGCTAATACTACTCCTGTTAAACCCCCTACTGTAAATAAAAATACAAATCCTAGAGCTCATAGTAATGAAGGGCTATAGGATATTTGGGCACCGTGAAGTGTTGCTAATCAAGAAAAAATTTTAATTCCGGTTGGAACGGCAATAATTATTGTAGCTGAGGTAAAATAAGCTCGAGTATCAACATCTATTCCGACTGTGAATATATGATGAGCTCATACTACAAATCCTAAAAGTCCAATAGCTAATATAGCATAAATTATTCCTAATGAACCAAAGGTTTCTTTTTTCCCTCTTTCTTGACTAATAATATGAGAAATTATTCCAAACCCTGGTAAAATTAAAATATAGACTTCAGGGTGTCCAAAAAATCAAAATAAATGTTGATATAAAATAGGGTCTCCCCCACCTGCTGGGTCAAAAAATGAAGTATTTAAATTTCGATCTGTTAATAGTATTGTAATAGCTCCAGCTAATACAGGTAATGATAAAAGTAATAATAAAGCAGTAATTCCTACTGATCAAACGAATAAGGGTATTCGATCAAAAGTTATACCAATTGATCGTATATTAATAATTGTTGTAATAAAATTTACAGCTCCTAAAATTGAGGAAACTCCTGCTAAATGTAGACTAAAAATTGCTAAATCAACTGAAGCTCCAGCATGGGCAATACCTGAAGAGAGGGGGGGGTAAACTGTTCATCCAGTACCAGCTCCTCTTTCAACTATTCTTCTTATTAGGAGAAGTGTTAATGAGGGTGGGAGTAATCAAAAACTTATATTATTTATTCGAGGAAAAGCTATATCAGGAGCCCCTAATATTAAAGGGACTAATCAATTTCCAAATCCTCCAATTATAATAGGCATTACTATAAAAAAAATTATAATAAATGCATGAGCAGTTACAATAACATTATAAATTTGATCATCACCAATTAATGCTCCGGGATTTCCTAATTCAGCTCGAATTAGTATACTTAGTGAAGTCCCCACTATTCCTGATCATGCTCCAAAAATAAAATATAATGTACCAATATCTTTATGGTTTGTTGAAAATAATCATTGTCGCGGTAAAATGGCTGAGTATTAGGTAATAAATTGTAAATTTATTTAGGGGATTTTAATCTCTTTTACCATTTAAAGTTCTATAGTTTAATAGAAAACATTAAATTGCAAATTTAAAGATAAAATGTAATCTTTTGGGACTTATTTATATTTCTGAAATTTAATTCTAGCCTAAGGCTTAAAGCAGTAATCTTTCAGAACTTTTTATATTTCTAAAATTTAACTTTAGCTTGGGGATTTAAATAATCCTTTGAGACTAATTTATTTCCATGAAATTTAATCTTTAGATTAAGGCTTAAAGCAGTAATCTTTTAGAATTTATCTATTTCTATAAAATTTAACTTTAGCCTAAGGCTTAAAGCAGTAATCTTTTAGAACTTTTTTATACCTTCAATTTAACTTTAGTTTGAGGAAGGTAAACAATAATTTTTTGAAACTTATTTATTCCCATGAAATTTAACTTTATCCTAAGGCTTAAAGCAGTAATCTTTTAGAGCTTTTTTATATCTAAAATTTAACTTTAATCTGAGGAAAATAAACAATAATTTTTTGAAACTTATTTATTCTCATGAAATTTAACTTTAGCCTAAGGCTTAAAGCAGTACTTTTTTTGGTGCTTATTTATATTTTCTAAACTTAATTTTATCTTAAAAAATACAAACAATAATTTTTAGAACTTATTTATTTCTAAAAATTTAACTTTAGCTTAAGGCTTAAAGCAGTAATCTTTTAGAATTTATCTATTTCTATGAAATTTAACTTTAGCCTAAGGCTTAAAGCAGTAATCTTTATTTACAGCTTTGAAGGCTATTAGTTTGGGAGGGTTAACTTAAATCCTTTTAATATAAATTGAAAAAGATTGTACATAAAATTAAACCATTAATTGAAATAAATGATAAGATTGTTATAATTATATTTGTTTTTATATTTAAATTTATTAAAATATTATAATTAAGTTCATTGTGAGATAAAATTAGTCTTGTGTATGCAATTCGTAAATAAAAAAATAAAGTGATTAAAGTTATTATAATTATAAAAAATAATAAATATATATAATTACTTCTTAAATATTGGATTAAAATCCATTTAGGTAAGAATCCTAAAAAGGGGGGTAGTCCTCCCAATGAAAGTAAATTTAACAATAATCTAAATTTAATAATTAAGTTTTGATTTATGAAAGAATATATTTGTTTTAAATGAAAAATTTTAAAAAAATTTATTATATAAATCAATGTTACTGAGATGAAGGAATATATAGAAAAATATAAAATTCAAATTATTTCTCTATTTAAAAATGATCTTAGTATTCAACCTAAATGGTTAATTGAAGAATAGGCTATAATTTTACGTAATCTAGTTTGATTCAATCCTCCGATTCTTCCAATTAAAGTTGATATAATAATAATAAAGATAATATAATTAGAATATTTAATTGTATATGATAATAATATTATTGGTGCAATTTTTTGTCATGTTATTAAAACTAGACTATTCATTCAATTTATTCCTTCAATAATTTCAGGAAATCAAAAATGGAAAGGGGCAGCTCCCATTTTTAACAAAAGAGATGAATTAATTGTTATTATTATAAATATATTGATATTTAAAATATCACTAATTAAATTATTTGTTATTATAATTATTAAAATCGAAAATAAAAAGATTGTTGAAGCTAATGCTTGTACTAAAAAGTATTTAATTGAAGATTCAGTTGAATAAGAGTTATTCTTAGATTTTAGTAATGGAATAAAAGATAGTAGGTTAATTTCTAAACCTATTCAGGTTCCCAATCAAGTATAAGATGAAATTGAAATTATTGTTCCTATAAATAACGTTAATATGAAAATTAATTTATAAGTATTGATTATTAAAAAAAAAAGGATTAAAACCTTTATATTTAGGGTATGAACCTAATAGCTTTATTAGCTTATCTTTTTGATAAGGGTACATTTTAGTATATGGTGTATAAAAGTTTTTGATATTTTTGGAAATAGTTTAATTCTATTAAATGTAATTATAATGAAGGTAAAAATTTACATGATTTACTCTATCAAAATAATCCTTTCAGGTCAGGCACTTCATT